TATTACTTTATTACAAATCACAAGATCTAATTCATTAGAATTAATAAGATATATCGAAGGGGAAGGTATCGTTTATTAGTTTTATTAGTTCTACTCTGTACGGTATCCGTATCATTTATCCCTATAAAATACTATACAAAATAGAATGATTTTACATTACAAGGAAGGGATATAATGAAACTCTTGATTGAATCTTCTCATGTCATGGTCATGGTAATGGTCTCTTTTATTTGATTGATGGATCAAAGAATCAATTTTAATGAATTAACGAGTCGTTTTTTTTTATTCGAAACGCCTCGTGATCTTCAACCAATTATGTGCTTCAATATAATTACCTGGAGTAAGCGCTATAGCTTGTTTCCAATACTCAGCAGCTTGATCGGACCAAGCCTCCGCAATTTCAGAATCACCCTGCAGAATGGCCTGTTCTCCCCGGTTGGGATAGGTGGGTCAATTCCTTCCCTTAGAACCGTACTTGAGAGTTTCCTACCTCATACGGCTCAACAATCGATTCTTTTTGCGGTCTCATTTTCATTTACCCTATGCTAACTGAATTAGATTTATGATAAATCTATCCCATTTTTCTTGGGTTAACCAGAAGAAGTTAATTACATAAGTTTCAAATTCTAATTTTGATCAATATCAATAATTAATTAGTTTTAGCTTTTCTCCCACCTTCAGAAAAATGAAGCATAGATATCCCCTATATCGTTATAATTTTCTGAAAGGTAACTATCTCGGTTTCATATATGAAATTTATATAGAATCTTTGAAAAAGACTTTCTTCCATAAGAAAAAAGAACTTACTATCTTTGGGATCTGATGCTACACCGCTGCTCAATACTTTAGTGGATCGACTCTATTACATAAGTTGATTCCTAACTTTATATCCCATATCGTGACATAAGTAAGCAGTTCTTAACTGTATCGACCCCAAAAGCTCGCTAATTGATCTTTACGGTGCTTTCTTTATCAATTCGATCCTTTATCCATAGAGTATAATATGTAGGCCGTACTTATTTTCTTCCTTTTTTTTGTTATCATGAAGTTTCTTTCCTTGCTACAGCTGATAAAAATCGTTGTTTTGGACGATGCATATGTAGAAAGCCTATTTTTTTCTAGTATTGGCTAGCCAATTTGATCTTTTTTTCCTTCTTTCTATAGTGGAGATAGTCGCACGTAATGACAGATCACGGCCATATTATTAAAAGCTTGTGGTAAGAATGGGTTTCGTTCTAGTGCCCGGAAATAATATTCCAAAGCCTTTGTATGCTCCCCGTTGCTTGTGTGTATAAGGCCTATGTTATAGAGTATATAACTTCGATCATAGGGATCAATTTCTGGTCGCGTAGCTTCATAATAATTCTGTAAAGCTTCCGCATAATTTCCTTCGGATTGAGCCGACATCCGTTACGGTCGTTCATTTTATTCAAAAAATCTCCGCTCCAGAACCGTACGTGAGATTTTCATCTCATACGGCTCCTCCCTTCTGTGCATAGTACTAAGGGGAATAATCCATGGAATCCAAAATTCCCTATTCTTATTATGAACTGACAGGAGCTGGTATTTTTACAAGAAATCTCTAGCCAGCCTTCCCGCAAGAGGTTTTTTTTTCTTAACACCAATCGTATTCGTGCTAGATAGAAATGGTAACTCCAACGATTTCTTTGTCCTCAACGCCTACTATTTCCAGGAATTAGTCACTTCAACGATCTTTGATGGTTATACGGGTATCCCAAGTACGAACGAGATGGATGTTTGTTGTCCCAACCATTCTTGTTAGGCCCGATACCGATAAGGAAAGGGCAATTTATAACAAAATAACAAAGTTTTCGTGTTGTTGATTCCTAGTGTAGTGCTTCTTCCCCTATGCCGCCTATTGGTACTATTGGAGTAGGATTGCCCCGCAATACAGAACCTATAGGTGTAACCTTTTGTTCAATACTAAAATCGATATTGAAAGTAAATTAAAGTATCTGAGGCTGGATCAATCGAGGATACACGACAGAAGGAATTGTTCTATCTCCAAACTTTACCTTCACTAAGCGTAGCTTTATTTCAAAAATTTGGTTCTTTCTATTCCGAACCACGTCTTTTCTCGTAAAAATGAAATGAGGGCTAAAAAAAAAACAAGAAAAAAGAATCAAATCACACCATCTCTATAATAGGTAAATGCCTTTTTTTCTCCTGAAGTTGTCGGAATTATTCGTAATAAAATATTGGCTATAATCGAAGAGGTCTTATCAATAAAATTTCCATTTATCCGAGATCTAGGCATAATTAGCAATCCATTCTATAATTCTTCTCATTACCCCCTCGGCTCGGGGAAAATGATCCCACAAACAAAGGAACTGTACATTACAGAATAACATAAAAAAAGAAAAATTCTAACTAAAAAGATATGTACCTTCCGCTCAAATTGTATTCTTTTCGGACAAAGAGAGATAGGAGACTTTTGAATCAGATTGAATTTCATATAAATTTCGTAGTATACAAATGA